AGGAACAAGAAAAATCTTGGATTACTTGTTGAAAAACCGGAAATTGATTTCTTTGGAGTAATAAGACTATTCCAATTAAAATACTCGTGAAGAAAGAATCGCAATAAATGTAAAGAAGAGGCATCTTTTACCCAGTAGCGAAAGGTTTGAACCAAGATTTCCGGGCGAATGGGGTGGGGTATTAGTACATCTAAGACATAATTTAAATGTGAGAAATTGTCCTCGAAAAAAGGAAATATGGAATGAATTGATTGGAAATTCTGAGATTTCGCCATTTCTTTCCCTTCTAAGAAAGATACTAATTGTAGGGAAAATGGAATTTCCACAATGACTGCAAATCCCTCTGATATCATTTGAGAATACAAATTATTGTTGTGTCCAATAAATTGATTTGGATTAGAATCATTAGCAGAAATACTCAAATGAATCTGTTGATACAACAAAGTAATTAAACGTTTCCCACTTAGTGAACTAGATTTATTGTCATAACCCCCATTTTCCAACGAGATCGTCGATCTATTTAAACCATGATCCTGAGCAAGTGCATAAATATACTCCCGAAAAAGAAGTGGGTATAGGAAGTTATGTTGCTGAGATCCATCTAGTTCTAAATATATTTGAAATTTATCCATTTGAAATTAAATTGAAACCTAGGGTAAGGGGTTTATTGGATTATCAAATGATACATAGTGCGATACAGTCAAAACAAGGTATTGTAGTAAAAACCTTGGAAACGGGTAGACTCATTACCGGATTCTCTATTCTCGCATTTTCATTTCATTTAATTGGTTTATGTTTGTTTATAGTATAAACAGGTGGTTAGAAATCCTTTATTTTTTCAATCCAATCGCTCTTTTGATTTTGGAAAAAAGATATCCTTATCAATATACTGCTTCTTATACACATTCATTTCCAACCCAAAATAGGGATTAACTAATAGTTAGGACTCATTAAAAAATCGATAATCTATTCATGGGAACCCCCTTCCCCGCATTAGGAACTAATACCTTTTTAACGTTTAATTAGATCGGGGAATGATTCAAATTCAATTAAGAACGGAAGCTCGTTTCTTTTTATTTCCCTATAATTGGAACCATAGGGCTCTATCCATTTATTCACTCGACCCAACTTTGAATTCAATTTTTTTGTTCCGTGCCAAGAATTCAAACCTGATTTTGAAGCGATTCAATCAGAATAAAATATTCTCAAAAATTTCCATTGATACGACATGCTGGTTTTTCCATTCATTCTTTTCCGGATCAGTCGTGGTCTTACAAACTCTCCCGACGGTATGGACGAATCATTTGTTTCATATAAATGTGTAAAAGATGCTAGCCGCACTTAAAAGCCGAGTACTCTACCGTTGAGTTAGCAACCCGAATAATTCAAATGTGTAGATACAATCGGAATAAAAAATCGGAATAAAAAAAGAAATTTAATTTCACAACGTAATCAAAATATTAAACTAGCAAGAAATCGAATAAAACAATTTCGAATCGATTCGGAACATAAAAAAAAGACAAGACTTCTTGTATAACAGTAAATCCAGCGAATCCGTCAGTTAAATGAAGTAAAGAAAAAAATCAAACCTCAGGTACGGAGATAAATAGATCCATTTATCCACGATCAAATTATAGTTGTTCGATATGCTGTTGTCAATATGACTGTAAATGTTGAATATGAATGTTGAGAAAATAATGTAAAAAATACAATGACGAAAACAAAAAAAAAATGATTTTTAATTAAATTAAAATCAAAAATTATAAAATGAAATAAATAGAAAAAAAGCGAATAGACAATATACATAAATATAAATAGATACATAGCTGAAAAAATAAATTAAAGAAAAAAATAGAAAGAAATAGCAAGTTGATTCAATCAATCAATATAAGTAAAATAAACAAGCTTAATCGTTTGTTTTGTGATTTATTAATCGATTTACAACGACAAACGGCAGAACGCCCGATCCCGGTTGCAAGTAATGCAAGTAATGTAAATTTTTCTATTTCTCGCCCCAATTACTTCATTGTATTCATTTGATCTTTTTTCTATGCATCTTATATCAATAAAATTCTAGCAATAAAATTGATTTTATTTGTCCTTATACTTCCAGACTTCCAGAACATGATATTCTATGTCTATGGTAACAATATTAAAAAGGAATAATAAATAGGTATGACTAGAACAAAAAAAGGGGGCGTGGTAAAGAAAAAGAAAAAAGTTATACAAAACTAGATAGGAGTCATCTACACCCTCTTTTTTTGTTCTAGTCCTTAATTGAATTTCGTTTGATTAATATGAAGTTCCGTAAAAACCCCTGCTTTCGTTGAAATATCATGAACCGTTCCTGTAGGTTGAGCGCCCTTATCAAGGAAATATAAAATAGCAGGAACATTTAAATGGGTTTGATTATTTAGCGGATTATAAAACCCCACTTTCCGAAGATCTCTTCCCTCTCTTCGGGATCGAACATCAATTGCAACGATTCGATAAACAGCTCATTGGGATAGATGTAGATGAATACCCCCCCCTAGAAACGTATAAGAAGTTTTCTCCTCGTACGGCTCGAGAAAAAATGATTAGAAGTTATGTCTATTAGAGATTTAAGTCCTTCTTTTTCGAAAACAAAAAAAAGCATTCGTACTCTCATAACTCAAGTTGGATAACTTTCAAATAGCCCAAAAGAAAATCTTTAGGGATTTCATTTTTTGAGTGGTCTCTAACCCCCTTTTTGTTTGTCTCATTTCGAATCTATTTTTTGATTCTTCAGTCCCATTCTGATCTAATTGTTGAGACAATTGAAAACGGTATTTCCTTGTTCCAGGATCCTTTTTTTATCTTTGCCTTGAATCATTGGGTTTAGACATTACTTCGGTGATCTTTAATCGTTTTCGTTTTCAAAAATGGCGGCAACACGCCCCTTTTTGCGATTTCTTTCTATCAAAGAATCACACGAACAATTGGTTCCTGTACGATCCACCTTTCATCGAACGAGTTTTACCAATTTTTCATTTTGGATTTCAAAATTGCTCGAATCGGATCCTTTCGATTTCTATATCGAAAATATATTTACGAAGTTTGTTCCAACTTATTGATTGGTATTAACCCTAGATCATTGCTCCTGCGAAATGACTAAATACTTTCTACTCGAGCTCCATCATGTCCTATTTACACTACAACCCACCAAAAAACGAGAATTGAGAATTCTAGTAAAACAGAACAAAGTATGTCGAGCCAAGAGCCCATTCATTCCTAGATAATATAAAATCAAAAACGGTGGATGGAAAAAAATCCACAGCTGATCATGTCCTTCAAGTCACACGTTGCTTTCTACCACATCGTTTCAAACGAAGTTTTACCATAACATTTTTCTAGTTTTAAACCGGTATGTAATTGATTCAATCATGGAATCATGAATAGTCATTGCTTTTGTCAATACCCAGTACTTTTTCCTTCGATATGAAAGGAATAGCTAATTTATGAAGAAGAAATCTCAGTAAGAATTCAATTTCATTCTCTATTTTATTGCATCCATGCAATATTTCTTTTTATTTCTAAATAACTAAATAAAAAGAACACGAATAAAAAAAGAAGTTCTTTTTGAATCCACGTTGTATCTTCAAACGATTTGATAGAATAGATTCAAGAATCTTACACTTCTTCGAGTACCAACAACTCATAAGAAACATTAAAAATGTTTAACATTTAACAGTAGGGTAAGGGCGCAAAAATCTTTTCAAAAAAAAAAAACGAAATAACGCTATCACTGAAATAGAAGGATGTGGATGTATGAAAGGACCCCGTCTCAATTGTTATTACATAGATTTACAATTATTCATTAGCGCCAAACACCAAATACCCCCCTAAGGGCGGGGTCAAAGAAAATCCATTCCATATGAGACTCGATTATTTTATTTGTTAATGAGATTTGGACAGACACAAATGATATCTTCCATCGCTCACTAACTCATATGGACTCCCATTCCCAATACATTCTGGGAGAATGATGAATCATAAATAAAAAAAAGGATCCTTTTTTTTATTTACGTTTACAAGATGCTAGACTCTTTTGTATAGATAAAAAACCAAAAAGGTCCAGATTAATCCATCCTTTACTATTTTTTATTTTACCCTAAACTAGTCTTAAGAAACTTAATTCCATTGATTGAATTCAAACTCTTGTGATCTATGTTCCTATCTTACTTGGATCACAAATGGATTCAGTTACATTTTCGTATTATTTGAACTCGATTCAATTTGTAAAAAACATCTGATTGAGAGAAGAATTTTGAAAATTCAAAACAAGAAGTACATTTTATCAAAAGTTGTACTCTTAAATAGAAGGTTGCCCAAAACGGAAATTGGGATTCTAATATATAGAAGAGTCCGCTCTGGGACGGAAGGATTCGAACCTCCGAATAGCGGGACCAAAACCCGTTGCCTTACCACTTGGCCACGCCCCATTTCAATTTCCCTTCGATACTAATAAACACTAATATTGGCTGTTCGTCAATTCCCGGCAAAATTTCTCTGGAATAAATTAGATTATTGTTTTAGTGGTAAGATTTTGACACGAGTCGATGTAGAATTAAACTCCATTTATTGATCATTACATATAATTCAATTAAGATATTGTATGAAAGTATGCTTTCTTCTATTCTCTTGTGAGAATTGAAGGATTTTTGTTTTGATTGGTTCGGTTCAAAGAAGTATTTTTTTGTCTACCTTACTTTCTTTTCTTCATTTTTAGCTTATATCAATAACATATTAATAACTCAATCAAAATACAATTATCTCCAAGAACAAAATCTTTGTTATGCTTAATATCTTTAGTTTGATCTATATCTGTCTTAATTCTGCCCTTTATTCAAGTCGTTTTTTATTCGCCAAATTACCCGAGGCCTACGCTTTTTTGAATCCAATTGTAGATGTTATGCCAATAATACCTGTTCTATTTTTTCTCTTAGCCTTTGTTTGGCAAGCTGCTGTAAGTTTTCGATAAGATCTTTAATACTGTCCTAGAAAAATTCATGATTTATTCAAGCTCGAGAAAAAAGATTTTAACAATTGATAAGACCAGATGAGTCTTACAATAAAAACGAACCCTCAATTAAAACAGTAAATTTCTTGAGCAAGCACGATAAATTTCGATTCCCCCATTTCACGATTCTATTCTGACCTTTTTCACTGAAAGACCTTATTAAAGTCCATCACAATATTGAATTCGAATTGTGTGAATTTCTAAAAATAAAAACTCTTTTTTATTTCTATAAATTCGAAAAATCGATTCATTTCTTGGTGTCAAAATAGGATATGTGGTATAAAAATAGAGAATCTATTCTCCTTTCCCCCCAAAAAGAATAATTTGGAGATTATGTAATGCTTACTCTCAAACTCTTTGTTTACACCGTAGTTATATTCTTTGTTTCTCTCTTCATCTTCGGCTTTCTATCTAATGATCCAGGACGGAATCCTGGACGCGAAGACTAAAAAGTAAGAAGGTTTTCTTTGCTTTATTCTGATAAATGTTCTTAGGATTTTATTTTATCTATTCCACATCTTTAACTAGTCAAATAAAAAAGCAAAAGGGTTTGCTAAATTCGAATTTGAAAGATACCAAGCCATCGACGGAAACGGAAAGAGAGGGATTCGAACCCTCGGTACGAATAGCTCGTACAACGGATTAGCAATCCGATGCTTTAATCCACTCAGCCATCTCTCCCAATTTAATTGAAAAAGATCCTAATTGAAAAAGATAATTACTATGTTACATTACACAAAAAACAATGCTTGAAAAAAAAGCCCTTCTTAATTTACTTTAACTTTATTACTAACTTTAACTTTATTGCTATTACTTCATTATATAGCTTATATAGATTTTATATTGTATTTTGTATTGTATTATACAGATAGATACAACTTTTATCAGCAATTTCATTTTTCATTTTTTTATTTACTTTTACTGGAAACAAAGGAAAAGTACTGGAAACAAAGGAAAAGGGGAACGTTGGAGTTTTGCACAATGCATTTTTGGTATGGCTTAAATTGTTTTGTCAAGCCATATCTGTCAAAATTCCTTCAAGAACCGAATTTTTTATTTTATTTAATTTTTTTTTAGTTATTAAATTTCGTTTATTTAGTTTAAAAAACGAAAAAAGTCCTTCTTTCCTAATTTCATTAAGACTCCTGACAAACACATCAACACTCTAATCTCTAATTTGCATTTCATGGTTGTTTTTTTTATCTCTGTCCTATTTTTTGATTACGGCGGATTCCCTTGTTCGACAAAAGGCCCGTTTATATTATATACAATAATCGTATTGTGGCGGGTATAGTTTAGTGGTAAAAGTGCGATTCGTTCTATTAAGCCCCTTAATAGTTAAGGGGTCCCTCAGTTTAATTCATATTCCGATTAAAAACTTTATTTCTTAAAAAGATTTCATTTGAACCCTTTACCTCTAAATGAAAGATTCGAGGAAGAATATCCATTCTCGTGATTTGTATCCAAGGGTAAATTCGAAATTGAAAATTTGGATTATGAAATTATGAAACAAAATTTTGGGGAATTTCGAATTGGATCAATCTTTCCAATTGAATAAGTAGAAGTAAGGGATCCATGGATAAAGATAGAAAAGTCTATTTCCAATCGTAACTAAATCTTCAATTTTGGGTTTGTATAGGGTAGATTGAAGCAAAATAGCTATTAAACGGAAAAGATAACTTTGGTTTACTAGAGACATCGCCATATTCATATTCTACTTTTTTAGCTCGAGAGAAAGAAATTTCCTAAGGATTCTTTCAAATAGAAATAGAGAACGAAGTAACTAGAAAGATTGGGATTGTTATAACGGTACTCTTCTAGAGGGATCGTCTAGAAAGCGAATTTTTTTGAATGCATTCAGACAAAAAAAGCTGACATAGATGTTATGGGTCAAATTTTTATATTTCGTTCCCGTCTTATATCTTGGGAATTTTTCCATCTTCCATAAAGGAGCCGAATGAAACCAAAGTTTCATGTTCGGTTTTGAATTAGAGGCGTTAAAAATGGTGAATTGACGTCGACTATAACCCTTAGCCTTCCAAGCTAACGATGCGGGTTCGATTCCCGCTACCCGCTCCATATGATAATTCTATCAATAATTACGTATTCAATTCAGTGATGCATTAATTCAATTTGAATTAATGCATCACTGAATTGAATACGTAATTCCGGAAATTTTCTCACCGATTCCTTCTTTATTTCTTTATTTTAATTTTTCCAAACAAGCCAAAGAAAAATGCGAAAAAAATTCGGAATGCAAGGCGTCCATTGTCTAATGGATAGGACAGAGGTCTTCTAAACCTTTGGTATAGGTTCAAATCCTATTGGACGCAATTTATTTGTATTCCCATTCTATATAGAATAGATAGAATCTAATTTTCTTACATGATATTATTAGATTAATAAATTATTAAATTAATAATTTTCAAATAAAAAGTCAAATTATTTAGACTTATATC